AGTGTCTTTCACTGGAAAAGAAAGGAGGGGTCTGGATGGAGAAATGGGGTAATTCAGATTTTTCGCGTCTATCCAATAGTTTCTTTGAATTGAGGGTTCATTATTGTAAGACTTATCTGATCCAATTGATAGAATTTTCGAAATAAATAAATCATGCATTTTCTAGTATAATATTAAAGATCTCAGCGAAAACTTACAGCAGCTTGCCAAACAAAGGCTAAGAGAAAAAAAAACAGAGGTATGACTGGCATAACATCTACAATCGGATTCAAAAAAGCATAGGCCTCTGGCAATTTGGCGAAGACGAGATGACTCGAATAAAGAGCCGAATTAATACAGATCAAACTAAAGATATTAAGCATAACAGACATTTTGCTCTTGGAGATAATTGCATTTTGATTGAGTTATTGATATGAAGTCAAAATAAAGAAAGTAAGGTAGAAAAAATTCTTCTTTTTCATTGAATTCACCCAATCAAAACCCCTTCCATTCTCAAATAGAATAGAAGAAAGTCGGCTTTCATACAATATCTTAATTGAATTATATGTAATGATCAACAAATTCACTTTGTATTTTTATTCTATAATTTATTCTATATATATACGTATCAAAATCTTAGCAAGAATATATTCTCTAAATTCAATATTTGGACCGGAATTGACGATCAACCAATACTAGCATTATTCTTTATTAGTCTCGAATAGAAACTGAAATGGGGCGTGGCCAAGTGGTAAGGCAACGGGCTTTGGTCCCGGTATTCGGAGGTTCGAATCCTTCCGTCCCAGATCATATTTCATTCTAAATCTAAATTTGATTAGAATAAGAATAAGATTCTTGTGAACAACTTTCTTTCTGTTTAAAGGTATAATATTGATATAGAATGTGATTCCTATTTCTTCTTTCTTAATGATTATTGTCTAAATAAATCTTTTTTTTTCTATTTTAGAATCTAATAATTGATATTTTGATAATTAAAAAAAATCTTGCATTTATACTATAAACGATAAAATAAACGATAAAATTAGGGTTACGTTGAATTCGTGCTAAAACCTCTTCAGAAACATTTCTATCCATCTATCTAGAAGAAAGGTGATAGATTACTATGTACCGAATGAACCAATGATTATTCACGATTCCATAATGGAATCAATTCCATACCGGTTCTAAATTATAGAAATGTTATGGTAAAACTTCGTTTGAAACGATGTGGTAGAAAGCAACGTGCGACTTGAAAGACATGATCCGTTGTGGATTCTTACATCCACCATTTTATATAAGAATGAAGGTGCTCTTGGCTCGACATCATTTCTATTTTATTCTGTTTTACTAGAAACCCCGTTGGGTTGTAATGTAAATAGTCCACGATGGAGCTCGAGTAGAAAGTATTGATTCATTTCTCAGGGGCAAAGATCTAGGGTTAATGCCAATCAATAAATTGGAACAACTTCGTAAGTATATCTTCGATAGAGAAATTAAAAGGGTTTCGCGTTTCTAATCTAAAATAAAATTTCTTGGAATTGAAAAAACTCTTTTCATACAAAGTTTATTACATGAGAATCAACCTTTTCTATGATTCTTTACTAGAAATCAATCGAAAAAAAAATAAGGTATGTTGCTGCCATTTTGAAAGGATTAAGAATCACCGAAATTATGTCTAAACCCAATGATTTAAAACAAAGATAAAGGATCCCAAAACAAGAAAAGACCTTTTCCAATGTTTCCATAACTGCACCATAATAAAAATTCAAATAGATTTGAAACGAAACAAACAAAAAGAAGGGGGGTTTAAAGACCACTCAATAAATGAAATGCGTAAAAATTTTCCTTTGAGCCACTTGAGAGTTATCTAACTTGAGTTATGAGTACAAATGCTTTTTTTTTCAGGAAGTAAGAATAAAAAAAAAGAGTGATTTAAACCATAATCTAATTCATTTAATCATTTTATATACCCATTTGTTATTGTATGTAATTCTATAACATAATATAGAACTTAGAATCATTTTTTCGTGAGCCGTACGAGGAGAAAACTTCTTATACGTTTCTAGGGGGGGGGTTATTCATCTACATCTATCCCACTGAGCCGTCTATCGAATCGTTGCAATTGATGTTCGGTCCCGAAGAGAAGGAAGAGATCTTCGGAAAGTTGGTTTTTATGATCCGATAAAGAATAAAATTGATTTAAATGTTCCTGCTATTCTATATTTTCTTGAGAAGGGTGCTCAACCTACAGAAAGGGTTCAGGATATTTTAAAGAAAGCGGAGGTTTTTAAGGAACTTCACTTTAATCAAACGAAATCAAATTAAAATTAAGGAAATAAAAAAAAAAATAATAATAGAGAAAGGTTATATAAAACTATATACGAGTCATCACTATCCTACTTTTTTCTGTTCATACCAATTCATTACTTCCCGCTGTTCTATAACAGTAAAACCTTAATTTCTTAATTTATTGATCCTAGAAAAATTCTGGCAGTTTCTTCAATTTGGTAGTTTTTGTCGG